ATTAGCTAGGAAATCAACAACTGGTTTTAATCTTAATTTTAAAAAGCTTGTTTTAATATCCGAACAAAGAAGATTTGATTCAGAAAATAAAACAAAATGTTTGAAATTTCTATTCGATGTAATTACAACTGATCCAAATAATCAAACAATTCAAAAAAAATCTATTGGAATAGAAGAAATCGGTAAAAAGATTCCTCGACGATCATACAAATTGATCGATTCTTTTGAAGAGCGGGAGGAGGAAAATGAGGAAGAATCAACAGAAAATCATGGAATTCGTTCAAGAAAAGCCAAACGTGTGGTAATTTATACTGATAAGGCGGATCCGGATGAGAATACCAATACTCATACTAGTACCAGTACTAATAGTGATCAAGCAGAAGAGTTGGCTTTGATACGTTACTCGCAACAATCAGATTTTCGTCGGGATATAGTAAAAGGATCCATGCGCGCTCAAAGACGTAAAATAGTTACTTGGGAAATGTTTCAAGCGAATGTGCATTCCCTGCTTTTTTTGGACAGAATAGACAAAACTTTTTTTTTTTCTTTTGATATCTCCCGAACAATGAATCTAATTTTTAGAAATTGGATAGATACAGGACCGAAATTCAAAACTTCGGATTCTGAGGAGGAAGAGGCAAAAGAAAAGGCAAAAAAAATTGCAGATAAAAAAAACGAGAATGAAAGGATAGCAATAGCAGAAACTTGGGATACTATTATATTTGCTCAAGCAATAAGAGGTACTATGTTAGTAACCCAATCGATTCTTAGAAAATACATCATATTGCCTTCATTGATAATAGCTAAAAACCTCGGCCGTATGCTCTTATTTCAATTCCCCGAGTGGTACGAGGATTTGAAGGAGTGGAATAGAGAAATGCATGTTAAATGCACCTATAATGGTGTTCAATTATCAGAAACAGAATTTCCGAAAAACTGGTTAACGGATGGTATTCAGATAAAAATCCTATTTCCTTTCTGTCTGAAACCCTGGCGCAAATCCAAACTACGATCCCATCATAGAGATCCAATCCAAAAGAAAGGGAAAACAGAAAATTTTTGTTTTTTAACAATCTGGGGGAGGGAAACCGAACTACCTTTTGGTTCTGCCCGACAACAACCTTCCTTTTTTGAACCTATTTATAATGAATTCGAAAAAAAAAAGAGAAAAGTGAAAAAAAAATGTTTTCTAGTTCTAAGAGTTTTCAAAAAAAAAACAAAACAGTTTATAAAGGTCTCAAAAGAAAAAACAAGATGGATTATCAAAACGGTTCTATTTTTAAAAAGAATAATAAAAGAGTTTGTAAACGTAAATACAATTTTCTTATTTGTATTGAAGAAAGTATATGAACCGAATGAAAATGGAAAAGATTCCATAATCAGAAGCAGTAATAAAATTGTTCCTGAATCGACCATTCGAATTAGATTCATGGATTGGGCAAATTATTCACTGACAGAAAAAAAAAGGAAAGATCTGTCCGATAGAACAACCCTAATCAGAAATCAAATAGAAAGGGGTGCAAAAGACAAAAGAAAAATATTTCTAACTCCGGATATAAATATTAGTCCTAACGATACAAGTTGTGGTGATAAAAGATCGGAATCGCAGAAACCCATTTGGCAGATATCAAAAAGAAGAAGTAAAAGATTCATATTCATACGCAAATGGCACTATTTTTTGATATTTTTCAACGAAAGAATATACATACATATCTTTCTAAGTACTGTTAATATTTCTAGAGTCAATGTACAACTTTTCCTTGAATCAACAAAAAAGATTATCGATAAATACATTCACAATGATGAAAAAAATAAAGAAGGGATTGATGAAACAAATCAAAAAAAAATTCACTTTATTTCGACTATAAAAAAGTCTCTTTCTAATATTAGTAATAATAAATCAAAGATTTCTGGTGACCTATATTCCTTTTCACAAGCATCTGTATTTTACAAATTATCACAAATCCAAGCTATTAAGAAGTATCATTTGAGATCTCTACTTCAATATCGCGAAGCATATCTTATTCTTAAGGAAAGAATCAGGAATTTTTTTGGAACACGAAGAATATTTGATTCCAAATCAAGGCATAAAAAACTTCAGAATTCTGGAATGAATGAATGGAAAAACTGGTTAAGGGGTCATTATCAATACAATTTATCTCAGGCTAGGTGGTCTAAATTAGTACCGCAAAAATGGCGAACTAGGGTCAATCGGCGTCGTACGATTAAAAATAAAGACTCAAAAAAGAATTCATATGAAAAAGCCCAATTCATTCATTACGAGAAAAAAAATGATTATGAAGTGAATTCATTGACGAGCAAAAAAACAAAATTAAAAAAAAACTACAGATATGATCTTTTTTCATATAAATATATTAATTATGGGGATAGGAAAGACTCATATATTTATCCATCCTCATTACAAGTAAACGAGGACCGAGAGATTCCATATAATTACAACACACCTAAAATTGAACCATTTTATGTACTGGGGGATATATCTATTAGTGATTATCTAGGAGAAGAGTATATTATTGGTACGGGTAAAAGTACGGATAGAAAATATTTGGAGTGGAAAATTTTCGATTTATTTCTTAGAAAGAATATCGATATTGAGTCCTGGACCGATACGGATACCGGGACCAACATTAATAAAATGACTAAGACCGATACTGATTATTATCAAATGATTGATAAGAAAGATCTTTTCTATCTCACGATTCATCAAGAAATCAACCCCCCCAATCAAAAAAAAAAGTTTTTTTTGATGGGAATGAATAAAGAAATGCTATATCGTCCCATATTAAATCCGAAATCTTGGTTCTTCTCAGAATTTGTGCCACTTTATGATGCATATAAGATCAAACCGTGGATTATACCAATCAAATTACTTCTTTTCATTTTTAATGGAAATGAAAACATTAGTGAAAACAAAAACATTAATGGAAATCAAAAAAAGGATCTTCGTATATCATCTAATCAAAAAGAATATCTTGAATTAAAGAATCGAAATCAAGAAGAAAAAGAACAGCTCGGCCACGGAAATATTGGCTCAGACGCACGAAAACGACAAAAAGATTTTGAAAAGGATTACACGGAATCAGACATTCAAAAACGTGAAAAGAAAGGACAACCCGAGAGTAACAAGAAAGCAAAACTCGAGTTATTCCTGAAAAAATATTTGCTTTTTCAATTGAGATGGGATGATCCTTTGAATCACAGAATTTTCAATAATGTTAAGGTATATTGTTTCCTGCTTAGACTAAAAAATGCAAAGGAAATTGCTATATCCTCTATTCAAGGAGGAGAAATGCACCTGGATGTAATGTTAATTCAGACGAATCTAACTCTTCCAGAATTGATAAAAAAGGGAATATTGATTCTCGAACCAGTACGTCTGTCTATAAAATGGGATAGACAATTTATTATGTATCAAACCATAGGTATCTCATTGGTCCATAATAATAAATGCCAAACTAATGGAGGATATCGAGAAAAAAGATATGTTGATGAGAATTATTTCAATGGATCCATTGTACAACAAAAAAAGATGCTTGTGAATAGAGACGAAAATCATTATGATTTGTTTGTTCCTGAAAATATTCTATCCCCTAGGCGTCGTAGAGAATTGAGAATTCTAATTTGTTTCAATTCCGGAAATAGGAATGTTATGGATAGAAATCCGGTATTTTTCAATGACAACAATGTAAGGAACTGGGGGCAATTTTTGGATGAGGACAAGCATATTGATACAGATATAAATAAATTCATTCAATTCAAATTGTTTCTTTGGCCCAATTATCGATTAGAGGATTTAGCTTGTATGAATCGCTACTGGTTTGATACCAATAATGGCAGCCGTTTCAGTATGTCAAGGATACATATGTATCCACGATTCGGAATTAGTTGATGGTTGGTACATTTCCTATATATCAGGTGTCGGATCCGGTATATGAATGTACACACACGCTGTGTTACATTCTAATACATGATACCGATTCAATAACGTCTCAATTGGATTGAATCTAGAAATGATTCGGCAGAATCTTCTTAGGTCAAAATCATTTTCTTTTGTGGGTACAGAAATTGCCCTTCTATCGAATCAAATTCAAAATTGTACTTACAATTCATTTGAATTTAATTTTGATTTGATTTGATAGAATAAAGTAATATATGAATAAATCCAGATTATTGGGTGTATCAGATCAAAATAACTGGCATTCTTATTATTCCTGATTGGTAAAATCCATATCTGTGGAAAAAAAAAAAAAAGAGAGAAATTTTATTTTTATGGTTATGGTCAAAAATTCATTCATCTCAGTTATTCCGAAAGAAGAAAAAAACAAAGGATCTGTTGAATTTCAAGTAATCAGTTTCACCAATAAGATACAGAGACTTACTTCACATTTTGAATTGCACAGAAAAGATTATTTATCTCAGATAGGTTTGCGGAAAATTCTGGGAAAACGTCAACGGCTGCTGGCTTATTTGTCAAAGAAAAATAGAGTGCGTTATAAAAAATTAATTGATCAATTAGATATTCGGGAACCAAAAACTCGTTAATTTGAAGATTGTTTGAATTCTTTGGTTTATTAGATCTTTAATTTTGATGAACCTCATTTATTTCGTTTTCGGCAATTCATAGAATAATGGATCGGAGAAGAAAACATATGAATGTACCGGCTACAAGAAAAGACCTCATGATAGTTAATATGGGTCCTCACCACCCATCAATGCATGGTGTTCTTCGACTTATCGTTACTCTAGATGGTGAAGATGTTATTGACTGCGAACCCGTATTGGGTTATTTACACAGAGGGATGGAAAAAATTGCGGAAAACCGAACAATTATACAATATCTTCCTTATGTAACACGTTGGGATTATTTAGCTACTATGTTCACAGAGGCAATAACGGTAAATGCACCAGAACAATTAGGAAATATTCAAGTACCCAAAAGAGCCAGCTATATCAGAGTAATTATGCTGGAGCTGAGTCGTATAGCTTCTCATTTATTATGGCTTGGACCTTTTATGGCAGATATCGGTTCACAGACTCCCTTCTTCTATATTTTCAGAGAAAGGGAATTGCTATATGACCTATTCGAAGCTGCCACAGGTATGCGAATGATGCATAATTATTTCCGTATCGGGGGAGTCGCTGCTGATCTACCTCATGGCTGGATAGATAAATGTTTGGATTTCTGCGATTATTCTTTAACAGGAATTGTTGAATATCAAAAGCTTATTACGCAAAATCCCATTTTTTTGGAACGAGTTGAAGGGGTGGGCATTATTGGTGGGGAGGAAGCAATAAATTGGGGTTTATCGGGACCAATGCTACGAGCTTCCGGAATCCAATGGGATCTTCGTAAAGTTGATCATTATGAGTGTTACGATGAATTCGATTGGGAAGTCCAGTGGCAAAAAGAAGGAGACTCATTAGCTCGTTATTTAGTACGAATCAATGAAATGACGGAATCCATAAAAATTATTCAACAGGCTCTAGAAGGAATTCCGGGGGGGCCCTATGAGAACTTAGAAGTTCGACGCTTTGATAGAGCAAGTGATTCCGAATGGAATGGTTTTGAATATCGATTCATTAGTAAAAAGCCTTCTCCCACTTTTGAATTGTCGAAACAAGAACTTTATGTGAGAGTAGAAGCCCCAAAGGGAGAATTGGGAATTTTTCTGATAGGGGATAATAGTGTTTTTCCCTGGAGATGGAAAATTCGTCCACCTGGTTTCATCAATTTGCAAATTCTTCCTCAGCTAGTTAAAAGAATGAAATTGGCTGATATCATGACGATACTAGGTAGTATAGATATCATTATGGGAGAAGTTGATCGTTGAAATGATAATTGATACGACAGAAGTACAAGCTATCAATTCTTTTTCCAGATCGGAATCCTTAAAAGAGGTCATAGACCTCTTATGGCTGCTTGTCCCTATTTTTACTCCTGTATCGGGAATCACAATAGGCGTACTCGTGATTGTGTGGTTAGAAAGAGAAATATCTGCAGGGATACAACAACGTATCGGGCCTGAATATGCCGGCCCCTTGGGAATTCTTCAAGCTCTAGCAGATGGGACCAAACTACTTTTGAAAGAGGATCTTCTCCCATCTAGAGGAGATGTTCGTTTATTCAGTATGGGGCCATCTATAGCGGTCATATCAATTCTACTAAGCTATTTAGTAATTCCTTTTGGCTATCGCCTTGTTCTAGCCGATCTCAGTATAGGCGTTTTTTTATGGATCGCTATTTCCAGTATTGCTCCTATTGGACTTCTTATGTCAGGATATGGATCGAATAATAAATATTCCTTTTCAGGTGGTCTACGAGCTGCTGCTCAATCTATTAGTTATGAAATACCATTAACTCCGTGTGTGTTATCAATATCTCTACGTGTGATTCGTTGGAACATGAACCTTTACCCCTTTCCTGGAAATAAAGGAAAGGGGTTGGATGTGTTGAATAGATACCTTTCTCTTTTTATTCATCATTCGGGTCGATGAGTTAAACCAGATAGTTATATGAGTGAAACAAAACAGCTTATGAATTTGCAGTAAGAAGATTGATTCTCATTCCCTATGTACGAGAGTAAAGTGGAAGTAAACATAAGCGGTCGAAACTGTTTACCCCAAGATTGGTTGATTAGTCATCATGACTTGAAGCGGGTGCAAAAGATCAACTGTATGGAGTTTCTACTATTGTATTGTATGTTGTTGTATGTTGGGTATGTTGTATGTATTACCATATCGGGGATCAATCAAAAATGAGTGGACGGTTAGGAACACAAAGGTACACAAAGGATTAGTGATGAAGATAATGTAAGGTATCCAAAAGGATATTTCTGCATAAAATAAAAGGAATCATAATGAGGGCTTTAAGTTCGTAGAAATGATCAAGCAGTACTTCCTCACGATTCCGATCCAGAGTATGCTTCTATCCACTGATTAAATAAATGACTGTCGAGAACGAAGTAATCCTTTGATTTTATTTTTTAGAAACCCCCCTTCTGAGTGAGAAAGAAGAACAGGAACGAAAGAAATGGAATGCAATAGGAAAACTGAATAATAAGAGATCTTTGTTTATTCTTTCTTTCCTCAATCCTATCCATATTCATACGGATAGAATTCTTATAATGATTTATCAACTATAACTTATGAATTAGTGTCTAATTATTTTTCGTACGAAAAGTATGGGTCGAAATATCTATTGAAACAACGAGTATTTTATTGAAGGATTAAGTTATTACTGAACTAAAAGAATTCTAAGTCTAATTAGAAAATAAAGGATGAGATCAATTCGGAAGCGCTTTTTTTTATTATGGCGGACGGAATTCCATTGGTCTAATTCGGGACTCTTCGATACATCTTTACTCTAATCTACACTACAAACATGCCGAGGTAATAATGAACCAGTCCTTAGATTTATTTGTGGCCATCGAGGAGCCGTATGAAGCTGAGGTCTCATGTGCGGTTCTGGAATAGCGATGGGAATAGTGATGTTATCATCGACTATGATTATCTAACAGTTCAAGTACAGTTGATATAGTTGAGGCACAGTCAAAATATGGGTTTTGGGGGTGGAATCTGTGGCGTCAACCTATAGGGTTTATAGTTTTTCTAATTTCTTCCCTAGCGGAATGTGAAAGATTACCTTTTGATTTACCAGAAGCAGAGGAGGAATTAGTAGCAGGTTATCAAACCGAATATTCAGGTATTAAATCTGGTTTATTTTACGTTGCTTCTTACCTAAATCTACTAGTTTCTTCATTATTTGTAACAGTTCTTTACTTGGGCGGGTGGAATTTCTCTATTCCGTACATATTCATTTCTGAACCTTTTGGAATAAATAAAACAGGTGGAGTCTTTGGAATGACAATTGGTATCCTTATTACATTAGCTAAAGCTTATTTGTTCCTGTTCATTCCTATCACAACAAGATGGACTTTACCTAGGATGAGAATGGACCAGCTATTAAACCTTGGGTGGAAATTTCTTTTACCTATTTCTCTAGGTAATCTATTATTAACAACTTCTTCCCAACTCGTTTCGCTATAACAAAATATGATATTCTAGATTCATAACCTATCTAGAGCAAGAGAAAGAAACATCAAACTATTCATGGATATCCACGATATGTTCCCTATGGTGACTGGGTTCATGAATTATGGTCAACAGACAATACGAGCTGCAAGGTATATTGGTCAAAGTTTCATGATTACCTTATCTCACGTGAATCGTTTACCTGTGACTATTCAATATCCTTATGAAAAATCGATCACATCGGAGCGTTTTCGTGGTCGAATCCATTTTGAATTTGATAAATGCATTGCTTGTGAAGTATGTGTTCGGGTATGCCCCATAGATCTACCCGTTGTTCATTGGAGATTGGAAACGGATATTAGAAAGAAACGATTGCTTAATTATAGTATTGATTTTGGAATCTGTATATTTTGTGGTAATTGTGTCGAGTATTGTCCAACAAACTGTTTATCAATGACTGAAGAATATGAACTTTCTACTTATGATCGTCACGAATTGAATTATAATCAAATTGCTTTGGGCCGGTTACCAATGTCAGTAATTGGAGATTACACAATTCGAACAATTACGAATTCGACTCCAATCAAAATAATCAGGGGTAAACCTCTTGATTCAAAAACGATTACCAATTACTAAGATTCCGTTTTGATCTAAAGTAAAGGAGTGAGGCTTCTTTCATTTTGCTAGGTCAGTAAATAACTATTGATTGGTGAGAATCAAGGCTTGATTTTGATTTAGAACGGATTCATAGATCTGTGATGATTTCAAAATATACAATTCCGAACTACTCTTTCAGATACAGTAGCGGGATTGATCCAATAACTGTATCTATATAAATCTACACCCCTTTAGGATTCAATTAGGAACGTATCATATACAAGAAAAAAATAAGGTAACCTCTTTTTTCTTGGATCGGTTAGTAAGTTTATGAAATATTTCGATTTATTTATCTCTTTTTTTACACATAATGGATTTACCTGGACCAATACATGATATTCTTTTAGTATTTCTGGGATCAGGTCTTATATTAGGAGGTCTGGGGGTGGTCTTACTTACCAACCCAATTTATTCTGCTTTTTCATTGGGACTGGTTCTTGTTTGTATATCCTTATTCCATATTCTATCTAACTCCTATTTTGTAGCTGCTGCACAACTCCTTATTTACGTAGGAGCTGTAAATGTTTTAATCCTATTTGCTGTGATGTTCATGAATGGTTCAGAATATTACAACGATTTCTATCTTTGGACCGTTGGGGATGGGGTCACTTCACTGGTTTGTACAAGTATTCTTTTTTCACTAATTACTACTATCTCGGATACGTCGTGGTACGGGATTGTTTGGACTACAAGATCAAATCAGATTATAGAGCAGGACCTAACAAGTAACGTTCAACAAATTGGGATTCATTTATCAACAGATTTTTACCTTCCATTTGAACTCATTTCTATAATTCTTTTAGTTGCTTTGATAGGTGCAATTGCTATGGCCCGGCAGTAAAGTAATTAAGTAATAAATACTTAGATCCAAAATAAAATAAATAAAGTCTTGTTTTGTTCTATGTTATCACATCCATTTTCCTTCAGTTCCATTTTCATATTCTATTGTTCATATATGAAATTGAAAGGGGTTTAGTTCGATCCATTACTAATACCTTACTTTGTTTCGTACTTAATTTATATTCTAATCAAATCGGTGAAATTGTTGTTCATATTGAAATGAATCAAGATTGATGAGGGGTTGGTCAATGATGACCGAACATGTACTTATTTTGAGTGCCTATTTATTTTCTATCGGTATTTATGGATTGATCACAAGTCGAAACATGGTTAGAGCACTTATGTGTCTTGAACTTATACTGAATGCGGTTAATATAAATCTCGTAACATTTTCTGATTTGTTTGATAGTCGTCAATTAAAAGGAGATATTTTCTCGATTTTTGTTATAGC